ATAAGAAAATTTTCAAATCCAAAATGAATATTTGTGAAGAATGTGGATATCATTTGAAAATGAGTAGTTCAGAGAGAATCGAACTTTCGATCGATCCGGGTACTTGGGATCCTATGGATGAAGACATGGTCTCTCTGGATCCCATTGAATTTCATTCGGAGGAGGAGCCTTATAAAGATCGTATCGATTCTTATCAAAGAAAGACAGGATTAACTGAGGCTGTTCAAACAGGCATAGGCCAACTAAACGGTATTCCCGTAGCAATCGGGGTTATGGATTTTCAGTTTATGGGGGGTAGTATGGGATCCGTAGTGGGGGAGAAAATCACCCGTTTGGTTGAGTACGCTACTAATCAATTTCTACCTCTTATTATAGTGTGTGCTTCCGGGGGGGCACGCATGCAAGAAGGAAGTTTGAGCTTGATGCAAATGGCTAAAATATCTTCTGCTTTATATGATTATCAATCAAATAAAAAGTTATTCTATGTATCAATCCTTACATCTCCTACTACTGGTGGGGTGACAGCTAGTTTTGGTATGTTGGGGGATATCATTATTGCCGAACCCAATGCCTACATTGCATTTGCGGGTAAAAGAGTAATTGAACAAACATTGAATAAAACAGTACCTGAAGGTTCACAAGCGGCGGAATATTTATTCCAGAAGGGCTTATTCGATCTAATTGTACCACGTAATCCTTTAAAAAGCGTTCTGAGTGAGTTATTTCAGCTCCACGCTTTCTTTCCTTTGAATCAAAATTCAATCAAGTAGAACATTAAGTTCTATTATTTTATTTGTAGCAAACAAATAGTTAGTTTATCGGAATCCAAGTCAAAATCAGACGAATGGAGTTTTCTTTGTTGACATAAGATCTAATTGTAGAAAGAATCAAAAGTTGTGGATAACTCTTTTTTATCTATATTCCTGTTTACTAATTAAGAAGCCTCTATCAACAAGATAAAAGAGTGAATTCTTCTTTTCGTGAAATTAGGCAAATAAAATGAATTTCCTCTTCCCGTCTTACGTATGTTATGTATATATAATTCAAATATAGAAAATATAGATATAGAGTTTTGTATCTTTTTATATTATATCTCCCGAGAATCCTATTTTGACTAAGAATCCCTATTGGATCGGATTCTAATAAATCTTTCAAGAATTTGTAAGAAACTTTTTCTTTATGTTCTTTATGAAATTAGAAGACAAGAACAAAAGACGAAGAAAAGAATAATAAGAAAGGCGATTATCATACATATTTTTCATGTAGAAAGATGAATAAGTCCATTATATACTCACTTAGATATATACTTAGATCTATACTAATTAGAATTTGAATTGAATAAATACTAATTAAATTAATAATAAATGGAATTATTAATTCATAATAATGAAATAATTACAATTCTGAATTATAATTATTATAAGATATCTTTATAAATAATAATAACAGGTACAAATAGTAAATTGAGGTACCCCATTCTATGACAACTTTCAGCTTTCCCTCTGTTTTGTGCCTTTAGTAGGCCTAGTATTTCCGGCAATTGCAATGGCTTCTTTATCTCTTCATGTTCAAAAAAATAAGATTGTTTAGATCCGGTGGGACCAAATCTCATCATTTTTTTTTTCAAAACTTAGACTTGTATCATAACACGGATATCTATTTAGTGGGATATGGTATAACATGTGGCTTCCGCCAAACATAAAAGAAAAGCTCTTATGCCTGCAGAAACATGATATATGATAGGTAAATGGATTATAGCTATTTTCAAATAGATCAGGAGGATGGTTGAAATGTAAAGTCGGTGTATCTATATGTATGTCGATATCTATACTGGGATCATACGAAGGGTATGTTAGTATTTTAGATCTAACCAATTTGATGAATTACTCCTAAAGGTTCACATCAAACTAGTGCTAGTTGATGAGAGTTACTTCGGAAACAAAAATAGTAAAGTCAAATTCATTTGGGGTATTCTCTCAATTCCAATAAAATGCAACCGGATCAAGTATGAGTTGTCGATCAGAACATATATGGATAGAACCTATAACGGGGTCTCGAAAAATAAGTAATTTCTGCTGGACCGTTATCCTTTTTTTCGGTTCATTAGGATTCTTATTGGTTGGAACTTCCAGTTATCTTGGTAGAAATTTGATATCTTTATTTCCATCTCAGGAAATCGTTTTTTTTCCACAAGGGATTGTGATGTCTTTCTATGGGATCGCGGGTCTCTTTATTAGCTCCTATTTGTGGTGCACAATTTCGTGGAATGTAGGTAGTGGTTATGATCGATTCGATAGAAAAGAAGGAATAGTGTGTATTTTTCGTTGGGGATTTCCTGGAAAAAATCGTCGCATCTTTCTCCGATTCCTTATAAAAGATATTCAGTCCGTCAGAATAGAAGTGAAAGAGGGTATTTCTGCTCGTCGTGTCCTTTATATGGACATCAGAGGCCAGGGGGCCATTCCTTTGACTCGTACTGATGAGAATTTTACGCCACGGG